TTAATTTATATATGTATTATAACCATTAACTTATTCTGAGCATAAAGCTTTGTAANTCAATTTAACTAGGTGGAACATGACGATCTTGCACCCTAAAAAAGAATGTTAATGGTAGAAAGACATAATACTAAAAAATCCACACGAAAGGATATCACGAGCATAAGGATTCATTACTAACATACCTACAAAAACGCGTTTCAACGCGTATGCCCCCCCTACCCCCCCATTCCCCCCCGGTTATGGCCTATTAAATAATAAGCTACTCATAACACTCATGTGCCTATTTATACATCGTACACAATTATACCATCTCATAAATATGCTTTATTATTATAATAATAGCTATTTATAGTAATCGTAATTTATACCCATAAGTAGTTTGCCCAAATATGGCCCTCATTCACCCTCTATTACTGAACAACTATGATATCCTGACACAACATGACACCTTGACTTAATAATAATTATAATAATTATAGTAATAATATATTACTAAATAATAACTACTATAATTAATTAATTATAATAATAATAATAATAATAATAATAATAATAATAATAATAATAATAATAATAATAATATAACTTTAATTTTTATTATTATAATAATGTTCTTGTTAACAAATGCCACGCCAAAGTAACTGTTACAAATATATATTTGCCTGCCACAGCGCACGTTATTTTAAAACTACTGACCTACAAGCCCGCCACACT